TAAATGAACCAATGAATGAAGGTGTAAGAAATGGAATTAAACCCCCTCTTTTTCGATAAATTATTCCATTCCGGGCGGAATCGTATTTTTCGTACTAGAAGTTTTCTATTTTATTATTATTTAATATAAATTAAGATAATTATAGATTTAGTTCTATAATAATATATATCTATTTATATTTAATATTTTTAATATAATGCATGGCAATTAGAATGAATAATTCATAAATAACGAATCAAAAACATTTTATGAAATAATGAAAATAGAGCTTGGATCGAATAATGCTATTCCATTCTATTTATATTGACAATTTGAAAAGTTGATATTATGTTATGATCATAGTCTAGTATGATGGCGGCTAATCAATTATTATGTTTCTCACGCCCCCATCGTCTAGCGGTCCAGGACATCTCTCTTTCAAGGAGGCGGCGGGGATTCGACTTCCCCTGGGGGTAGGGTACTACGAAAGGAAGTTGATCATGGATTCCCAATAAGTCTAAAAAGGATTCTTCCTGGGTCGATGCCCGAGCGGTTAATGGGGACGGACTGTAAATTCGTTGGCAATATGTCTACGCTGGTTCAAATCCAGCTCGGCCCAACAATTCGTCAATCTACCAGGAGAAGGTATAACCTCTTGTCCTTCCGAAATACCTGATACGTAGAAGTCACATTTTCTGCTATATCCCTTAATTTCCCCGGGATTGTAGTTCAATTGGTTAGAGCACCGCCCTGTCAAGGCGGAAGCTACGGGTTCGAGCCCCGTCAGTCCCGACGAATCCAATAAATCCATTAATTAAAAATTAAACTCCCTCTTTTCTGTGAAAGATGGGCCAACGGGCAGGGCAGAATTTCATTCCCAAGAAAAAAGGTCCCCCCTTTTTTTTATTTTCTTTCGTATTTCTCATCATCAAACAAATAGATGCAAATTTTCGGTACTGCAACGAGTACCGATTTATGGTATAAAGATATATTTGAATTAGTACAATTGTTGGTAGCATTATATTCAGAAGTCCAAGATATATTGGGTCTTCTTTTTCTATTGTTCATAATGGAATATGGACAGAGAAGAGAGTACCACAGGGTTCTTGGTAGCACATACACAAATGGAATTTCTTTCTTATATGACCCAAAATAAAGGGAATCTAATTCCCCCTATGAGCTACGTTTCCAAATGTCATTATCTCGGGTTTTGGTTCTTATTTTTGGTAACCTCAATTAGTAAATTTACTAATTTGAATTTGAACAATCTATTTTATTAAAATTGCACACTGGACTTTTGATATATGTGTCCTAGTCCTAATATAATAATCTGAGGAAAGAGGATAAAAGAAAGATAAAGATCGTCCCACAATAGTACCTTTCTTAGAGAAGGAATGAATAAGATTTCCTCCCTTTTTTTTGATTTATTGTATTTTCGGAGTCCCATCGACATCGAAAAAACTACTATTAATTAATAGAACTTTCTACTCGGATTCATCTTTACCACACGCCTTTGTCTTCAAAGAAAATCAGATCATTAAAAAAAAGAGTTTAGAACTTAACCTCTTTCTTTTTCCATTTCACCTCTATTGTTTATTTTGGTTTGGGGCTAATGGGAGTGGAAGGGTCGTCTGATGATACTTCATCGGATAATGATACAAGAAAGGCGTAGGGTAGGTTATCAAAAAGAAAGAAGGGAACAGTCAATAAAAAATTCTTGATTGGATCAGGAATCCCATTTTTGATTTGATTCGGTGTGGATAAAAGATCTTCCTATGGCATACTATTCAATTCTCGACGATGAGTTGATTTGATAGCCCAGATATTGTTATTTATAATATTGATTCGATTCAATACCATCAAGAGGGAATTCATCCATTGAATTTACAGGCAAAAGTTTTATGATCTCTATGGGATTAAATCCCGAGTTATTATGAAATAAAATTAAAATAAAAAAATTAAAATAAAAAAACGATTCGATTATGGAAGTAAATATTCTTGCATTTATTGCTACTGCATTGTTCGTTCTCGTGCCTACTGCTTTTCTACTTATCATTTACGTAAAAACAGTTAGTCAAAATCAAAGTAAAAATGATTAATAAATTTGAACGAAACTTGACTTTTGACGAAAAGGATTCAAATTCCGCGTCTTAACTGAAATGTGCGGACTAGAATCGGCAGTATTCTATGCGATCCGATAGTATATGGTAGAAAGAAAGATTCATATTTTTTCTTTCTTTCTACCATACTTTACTTTCTCATAGTTTTATTGTAGTGTAAAAAAAGTTCTACAGTGTATAAAATACTGTCGACTGTAGTAAAGTTGTATAATACAAAGTTAATATAGATCAATCTACACTACTACAATAGGATGGATCTTCTTATATGTAGATATCAATTCCATATATGGAATGTACATAGTACTCAATTCTATTTCGTTTTCTTTGCTACATCTATTTGTTCCAATTGAAAGAAAACTTTGTTCTAATTCTTAGATTTCTTTTCTTTCGTATTTTTTTCA